AGGCAGCAGGGGATATCGAGGCGACGGGCGGCCAATTGACTCATCCAAGGCTTATCTTTCTGAAAACAATTGCTCGTAACAAATCTGTCAAATTTATCCTCTGAACCGATGAACGTTTTTTTGATCTGGCAAAGGAAAAGTGCGCTCAATTCTTTAGGACGTCCTCCTTCTACGTCTTTCCTTTTCTGATCGTGGTGATCCTCCTCAGTCGGGGGGAGATTGAGATCGGAAAGACATGTCTGACTTCGTCAGAGCTTGCACCGCTTCCATTAAATCATCAAGCAGAGTAATTGATCATATAAGTTCTACAAATAGAGCAAATAATCCCTAATTTATCTGATATGATGACATCTTACTGACTGCTACCTCCTCCTAACGAGTCCGGGATGAGTTCAGAAACATGAGTTGGGTGAAAGCTAATTTCTCCGTCTTGACACAAATGAAGTATGATTGTCAGTTTCTTTAATCGGAAAAAAAAGACAAAAGAATAGTTTAGCAAATTATACTGTGTCTCTGCCCGCACACTGCCGCTGACCGCACAGCTATTCGGCCTGCTTTCCAATCTACTACAAGAGGTGGAATCATTAACCAATCAAGAAGCCCTTGAACCGTTGGAACAATACTCCTGCAAGAGGCTTAGTAAGAATGTCAGCAATTTGATCATGTGATTTCACATACTTGAGCTGCAATTTCTCCTTTTCCACATGATCTCTAATAAAATGATGTCTAATATCAATGTGCTTGGTCCTAGAGTGAAACTTAGGATTTTGCGTGATTGTTTAACTTTATAATATTGTTATGGATGATGAGATCTTAGTGTTAGGGTTGAATGTCAAATGATTCTTAGATTGACTTGTCTCATCATAGTCCTGCTTGAATTCATTGATTTGCGCCTTTAGCGCGTTTGTCCACGGTCGACTCGGGTCGGATCTCTGCGTTCTAGATGAAGGATAAGTCACCGGAAGAAGAAGAACCTAGGGTTTTGGAAATGGGCAATCACATCAATTGCATTCAGATGTTCAGTTGGTTTCTTGAACCATCTATTCTACTACTACTTTGAATTTTAAACTCTTATAGATTCGTAAGTGATACCAAAAGTAAACCCATGCGGGCTCAATTTATATCCGAATTCGGTATATATAAAAGAAAAAGTAGCTTGATTTTCGACACTGCGCTGGCGTCTTTTTTTTTTAGCGACCAGATTTCCTTTTTTGAGAAAGAAAGGCCCCAGGTTCTCCAAGTGTTTGGACTTAGCTTAGTCTGCTAGCGCTGCTAGCCGCTACTTTTATTTTAGTACAAAAGTAGTCAGATTGGTCTAGCCCAACAGGTCTATAGCCTCTACCTATTGAGCCTACTCTCCTGGGGTTCAAGAGTATATTGAAGCTGATCTGTCACATTCAAATCCATGAATTCCATTCGATGAAAGCAAGAGAGGCTAGCGAATAAGGAGTCGAATATTCTTCGAGCGACAGATGTGGATAATATAGCTCAAATACTGGACAGGAGTGGAACGGAGATCGGAAGAGCTAAGGAAAAAGTCTAGTCACTATTCCTATTGGCCTGGGACTTAAGCGAAGAGTGAATGAGAAGATGGGAAGAGCGTCGGTGTAGGGGAGAGTGAAGTGAAAATGGTTGGTGATTTCAGAGTGGTAGCAAGAAGACAGAGAGCAAGTGTGAATTTTTTTTTGACCAATGGATAAATGAGGGATTTGTCAGATATGAATCCAAAGAAAGAGTGGTTTATTTCAAGCAATTCTTTTCAGAAAGACAAATTCAAATTGGGTTAATATCAATATCTTGGGCAATAATGAAGATGAAAGGGAAGGAGAGTTGGTGGTCTCCAAGGTATTTTACCAAACACAGCCTAGACACGACTGCGAATTTTGAATGCTTGGTGTACAATTATGAATTCACATATCAATCTTTGAACATGGTGATTTTGAACTGTGATTTGAATTGGAAAATTTAGACTGCCTCCCTCTCAAGGTCCGGTATGTTTGGAACTCTCATCCGAATAATAAATCACAGGTAGTCGCTCCGCGTTTGTAGCGCTTGCTGCCTCCTCTCCAAAGCCTGTATCCTCCTTTTAATTGCGCTCTCTGGTAGCGCGAATGCGCGCTTCTTTCCTTGCAGTATTTATTGTTGTTCTAACACTTCTCAAAAGGAAGTTTAGCACTCTACGGTGCTCTTGAATTTCATTTTTCAGTTGCCCCATTTCGGCAGCAATTGCAGAAAGCCTGTTTGCAGCAGCATCCATAGCCATACGTGCTATTACTCAATTTCTTTGATTTGAATTTGATGAAGTGAAGACACTTATCGAGCCTCCATTTATAGAGTGGTAGAATAATATCGCCATGCAGTACGAATTGCATGGCTGGCCTACTATAACCACGCTGCCTGTATGAACAAACAAACTTTGCAGAACCGTTTCACCTAATCGATCGTGGTGAAGTCAGCAATGGATTCGGCGGATCATCCACGTCACGAATTAGATGGCAGGCACAATTCTGACTAGCTCTCCGCACTACTTTTCTGCAGTTGAAGACTCTCATGCCTTTTTAATGAAAAACTGGCTGGCTCTGGCTACCTTGCGGAGCAAACAAAATCTCCCCCAATCACACTGCCTGTATGAACAAACAAACTTTGTACAACCACTTCGCAGATTAAGATGACAAGATTCTATGCTAATAGACTCGTGACATCCATGTACTCGAGTCGTCAAATGAGCCTCTTCTTTTTTTTTCATTCTTTAGGTTTGTTTTGCGGACAAACAATCCAGATCTATCATCAGAAGGTTCGCCTTTTAATAATTATCCGGTAAGCATCAAAGCCCAGAAAACCCAACCTATACAAAGAGCTCTTTTCAGCCCCTACTCCTAACAAGTGAAAGTTGCAGTTGACGAAGTCTCACCCGAACCGAGTCCAAAGACTTCAGGCCTTTTTTTTCTTTTTTGGGGGTTGAAGAAATGCATAATCTTTAAATGGGTTCTTGTTTTCTTGCACGTGTACTCAATGCGGGGAGACGGGTCCCGATGTCAGAAAATGCATCGGTCGTCTTGTGCTCGGCTCGGAGTGAAATGGAAAAGGGGAGGAAGATTGTACTGTGATTATTATTGTAGATGAGTTCTAGATTGGATATGTTTTCTTGACATCAAGATTCAGTCTTTCTTTCTAAGTTACTTTTTTTTATTTATCTGAAGAAAGGTTTTTTGTATGTTGCATGATTGATTAAGCTCGTTTTGCCTTCACTTAGTTGCTTCTTGTTTACTTGTTAACACACTTGGCTTACTTGCTTCTTGTTTGGCACTTTGATACCAGTCACAAAAGCTCAAGATCACAACACATTCTTGGAGGAAGAAACCAATCATGTTGACAAATTTACTTGAACAAAAACAGTCACCTTTGGGTTCTGTGGCGGCGTGAAGAACAGAAACGCCCAAAGATTCGATGAACCATTGGCAAAGGAGGGCCTCGAACTCGGGATGAATGGAACATTCCAGATCAAGGACAAAAAAAAACCCCCTGCCTAACAGTAGGGGTTTCTCAGAAAAAACGATTCTTATTACAGAACGCACCAGGAACATGGACTTCAGACTGCTTTTCTTGGCATGAGATTACGTGCTTAGCCGATTTTTCAGCTATACTTGCTACTGGAGTCCTCATCCTCTTCTTTTTCTTCTTTTATTTTTCTCCCATCTCATGACAAGTAAAAAAAGATCACACCAGTTTTTTTTCCTTTTTTTTCTGGAATTTTTTCTTTTCTCTTATTTCAATCTTGCATGTTGTGCTTTGTTGGTTTTTCGAGCAAGGGTGGACTTTGATCCTTTTCGAGCTTTAAGCGGTATCATGTGTCCCTTCTTATTCTTTTCCACCGTGACTCCCGAGTCTCTTGCTTGACTTCTTATTGATGTAGATGGGCACTTACCATTGTCTGCAATGAGAATGGGCTTCGGCATCTGATGATGGTGACTGACTGGTTGACTGTCGTCTCCGATTAAGCTATAAAGCACGGAACCTTCAAATAACCTGCCGTTTTTTTAATTACAGTTAATAGTTTGCTGATTTAAGCGTATCAGTCAATCAAAGACGGTAAATGGGACTTTCTTCACATACGACGAGCTCTGTCCGATCTAGGGTGAGGACTCTGGTGACGAGAAAATTTCGAAGTTCTCGTTCTAGAGAATATGCAGAGGAAAAGAAGCTAAAGAACAGCGAAAAGTAGAGAAAAAGAGGGAGCTCTGGCAGCTTAGGAAGGCGTGAAGGAGACATCTAAAATTTTGTTGATGTAGGTCCTTTGCTTTGGAGGTGTAGCGTGGTGTTGCTTTCTGGGTGCTTTTGATTACCTCTGGATTGGTTATTCCCAACTTTCGGTTTTTGCTTTTAAGTTATTTTCTAGTTCTCACACTTGAAGAACATAGAAGGGAGATATGGATACTGGTCGATTGGTCGGTTCTATAATTTGAACCATACACTCTTTCTGATTCTTTTCCAGGTGCTTTAGTGGTTCTTCCGATCTACACGCACGTGTTACATTGATCTCCCGGGTGAAGGAACACCATATGAAGCTTGTAATGTGGGAAGAGTGTCCGTTTTGAAATTACTTTTTGCATTGCAATTCCCCGGGCCGGTCTACTTCTTCCGTTCGAGAAGGCTCTTCTCCGGAACGCGAATTGGATTCAACTCAACAAGCCGGTCGAGGACCACGGACTACACGGGGCTTATGCCACCTTGTCGATGGTGTATGGCAACGATTCTCTAATTTGGTACCGAATGTTAATACCTTTGCTAGCCCACCTAAGGCATTCTTTCTCAACCAAGTCCTTCTTGATTGCAGAAGAAAGGACTGCATGCTTGTGTTGTATATGTGTGGAGAAAGAGTGTTTTTTTGTAGGAGTTGAGACGTGTGCTTCAGTTCTCTATGATACACTCATTCAGTTTTCTTTGTCTGGTATGCTATTTCTCTTGCTCACCCGCATTCTTTCCCTCTTCCGGTGCTTCTCCCCCTTGCTCACCCGCTTTCCTTATTTTTCACTTATAAAACTGTCTCAACTCACCAAAACCCCCCCCCCCCCCCCCCAAAAAAAAAAAAAAATAAAAATAATGCAACTGTAGAAGTTGATCCAACTGGTAGATATGGAAGGTACAATGAGATTTCTTGGAAAAGTCAATGCATGTTTGATTTCAGCAAGTTTTTGATCATGGTGAGCAAAAATCTTTCTCAGTCATTGTTGTTGCATTTCGTACACTCATTCTCTTAGCCCCCTTTTCTGTGCCTGATTTCCTCAGAGCCCCAGGTGTTCAGACACCTGTCATTGTTCGATTTTCCACTGTCATCCATAAGGCGATCATAATACAGTCTCTTCAGGACATTTTTGAATGGAATAAGGAATTCAGAACAGAAGAAAAGATTCTCTATTGATTCTGCACCTCTGCGGGTATAGCGATACGGCGCAAGAATCAAGATCAAGCTGCTGGTGTCCCCATGTTGGCTGGATGAGAAGGAGAAGAGTATATAGCAACTGATAGAAGAACTGATACACTAAAGAGTTGGTGAACTTTCTTAGAAGCTCAGAAAAAGGAGAAGGAACAGTCAGATTTGCGCGATCAAAGAGTGGATGGATCAAGTGAACAGAGCTGGATAAGGAAAGAAGCAAATGAGTAAACAAAAACAGAAAAGGAAAAAAAAAAGAAAGAAAATTTAGCTATATTTTGCTTTATTTTTCCCTTTTTGTAATATTAGGGTGCCAACTTCGAACCCTGTTTTGAGTCCTACTTCCCGGCCCTCTTCTTTCCCTGAGACTAACCCATCCGCGTGGCCCTCGTCATAACCTCTCGGGATTATACTTGTCATTTCTGTGGGAGTACTATTAACAGCCTTCCGTCTGCTCGCTGGTCTTTTGGTGCCCGTGGCCGGGGGAAACGCTCGAATCCCGCCCGCCATTGCGGCGGCAGGGCGGCGACGATCAAAACTCAGAGAAAACTCAGATTATATTGTATTTTAGTCATTGCGTATCTTTGCTCCCGTTCCGAGGGAAATTCCTTTAATGAAAAGCGAGTTCCGCACGGCTTCGCTTGTTCTCTATTTGTAGCATTTTCTCCCCCTTGGATGGCTAGTGAAGGACTCGTACCCGTTCGAGTCCCTTCTCCTTCGAGAAGATTGACAACATATGAAAGATTTTCGATTCTCTATTTGGTTATTTGCTGCCTGTCTTTTTTCTTCTTGGAACCTTTTGGTATGTAAGGTCCCCTAACTATAGATCAGATCGACCAACGGGAGAAAGTTCCATTCCGCACTGCTGCTGAGTCGTCGGACTTATCCACCAAGGGATTCGTGGCATTTCTGTGGATTTCGTTGGGGGAAATCTACCAAAGGTAGGCAGATAGATAGACTCCTTTCCCGCAGCTAAGGTCGAGCAAGAAAGAAAATCATTGGAATTTCCCCGCCTTTTTTCTTTTTTTTGGCAGGTACTAAGAGTCCTCTCACTACCAACCAGCATCATCTGGCTGGGTCTTGCCGGTATCAACAAGTAGAAAGAAATGGAAAGAGTAAGGAACTATGTCTCTCGGCCCATCCAAGTTCCTAGTCCTAGGGTATCTCGTAGCAGGAGGGAAGGCCTAGACGATTTCTTCCTGGGCCTAGAGTAAGTAGATCGAGAGGTCGTTCCGTCCCTTGTCCGCCCTAAGTTGGGTAAGAAGTTCTCAAGCATTCTTGCTCTAATCTGAGCTAGCTGGCTAGCGATCCCAGTTCGCGACAGAGAACAAGACAGCAAGCGATCCTACCTTTGTTCGCTTCTTCTCCACCAAGCACGGAAGTGTAAGGAGAACTGTAGGTCGGTGGCTACCTAAGGAAACCCCGATTCGATCTGCCCGCCTACTGGGAGGCATCTACCTCATCCCGATCACAAGGAGAGGTTCACTCTGATGGGGCTACTTTTTCTTTTCCGTTCTGAAAAGAATGAAATGCATAGGGGACACCATTCTTTGGTTGCGGCATGCTCCTCCTATTTAAGGATTCACAGGGGGTCTCCAGTCCTACTTAGTTGACTGACAATGACAAAGCTTTTGCTCTTCCATTTCCCCTTTCCTTGAAGAAGCACCCCTTCTGACCGACCCTTTCATAAGTCAAGTGGGCAAGACTATAGGTCCTTAGTCTCGTTGACAAAGAGGAGTCGAGCCGGTGAAAAGCGACTCTTTACGAATCTTTTTCTTTCTATGTAAATAAAAGGTCTGAGTCTCGTTGACAAAGAGGAGGCGGTGAAAAGCGACTCTTTCTATATTGTACTTGATGAATGAAAGAATAGTGGAGCCCTAACCCTGTAAGCCCACACCTGTGTAGAGTAGATCGTTCCACACCTGCGTCAGCAACCGATTTTGGATTGGAAGCAGTTTCATAGGCGACCGAACGGCCGCTCCCTAATTACTAGACCAACCTGCTATAATAATTCCATAAACACCTAGGGAAGATATGGCAAACAAATAAAGTATCCCTATGTTCAAATCTGACAATACCATACCATAATCAAAAGGTACAACGGCCCAAGCGACCAGACTTAACATAAATGTAGCTACTGGAGCCATTCGAAAAAGGAAGAAATTAGCACTACTTGGTGAAATAGGTTCTTTAAGAATCAATTTCAAACCATCTGCTATAGGTTGTAACAATCCAAATGATCCCACTACATCAGGACCCTTTCGACGTTGCACAAAAGCCATGACTTTACGCTCCGCTAAGACCAAAAAGGCTACTCCTAGTAGAAGTGGTAGAATGATTCCAAGTATTTGAGCTGGAAGAGCTATGTACATTTTCGATTTTCTATTCACTCATGATCTGCTTGAACCAATCATGATATTGAAGGATGGAACCCTTTCTCCCAAAAGTCCGGATGAGGAGAATTGCAAACGAATCATTACTGAAAAGCATATCCTCATCACTCCTGCTTTTCTCTATAAGGCCAGGAAAGGATAAATTTCATTACCTCTTCTTTCAGCTCGAGTATAGACGAATTGTGGAAAACTAACTACAGGAGAGTGAAAACGAGAGCTGCATCGTAGTGCGCATGAGCTTTCCGAAGTGAGGTCTCCACTCGAAAAGTCCATGTTTGTGTTTGAGGTTTTCGATTAAATTCAACAAAATCAAATGGGAAGCTTTACTAGTGACGGACCAACTCAGACCGGGATGAACCCAGGCAGACCCGTCCAGATAATTCTAAGTTTACCAGATCGGAAGAGCGTCGTGAAACTACTCTATTTTTAAAGATAATTTTTTCAGTTATTCAATGAGTATCTTTTTTTTTTGGTGAGTCGTGTGATTGATCTGTCATCTGTACCCGATCCTTTTATAATTTTAAAAAAGTGTTTAACTGGATGAAATAAGGTCACGGCTAACCATGCTACCAATGCAACCCAATACCATACTGGCCTTTTGTAACTTTTTGAATCCAATTTCTCGCTACAACAGCAAGTCCTTTCTTCATATAGAAGTTTGAAAGTCTTACTATGTCTTCCTTCAAGTCTTCTGCAAAAAGAAAATTTCAAGATCCCAGACAAAATATGAACTCCCAGACAAACTACAAAGCCGTCAGCAAGACAAGTAAATAAGAAAAAGGAACCGGAAAACATAACGTCGGATAGCTGCATAGCATGAGATCTGCGTCTGAGGAGCTAAGAGCTTTCTTCGCAATTTGGAAGGTAAGAAACAACCTTTTATTGTATTTGAATTCTTATCAATCAAGTCCTCTGGACCAATCATCTATGCCGAAAGTTCAAGACACAACACATCACCAAAATGAGATCAGACTGGCTCGTAAGCATTTATATACTTATGGAATTCAAGTATAGAAGTTCTCTTGCTTCCAATGATATGGTCTACTCGACAGAGACTGCTTTCTTGACCTATCTCAAAGCTCCAGTGTCGTGCTGACTGCTACGATTGCATTCATATTGCTATTTCGATCATTCTTCTCTATAGCTTCATGAAAAAAAAAAAAAAACCAAAGTTTCTCTATCATTTCATTTAATCTTGTCAGCACATTCTCTAATGATAGCGCCTGGTTCAGGATGGGCGATTATTTTCATGACTACCTGATGAAGCTGCAGGAACGGGATGACCACAGCATCCAATATCTCAGGGTGAGATACTAACAGCCCTTCAAGTTCAGCTGGAGCAACCTGATGCTCTGACGACGGCGATGAACGGCGGCGGCAGCTGCTGAGATTTCTTCTTTTCTCTTTTTCTCTTTTCTAACTCAATCTTTAAATCGTATGAGAAAGAAAGAATAAGAAGCAAAAGAGGCGTGAAATTAGAATAATCTAGGGTTTTCAGCAAGAAAGCAACATGTCCCAGAGGGATACATGCTGATGGCCGTTGCTTATGCCTTTCTAGCTTTATCAGCTGATTCGCGAGTTGTCTTGGCTTCAGTGGCATCCGTTCAGTGTGTCCTCTAGTCCTCTAGACGGAGTTTGACCCCCTCAGCATTGCCAGCTCAATATCTTTGTACTAGATGCCGCAAAGATGCGAAGAAGCAGCTTCAAGCATTCGCTACTCAGACCATTGCTTCCGGGCTCCGTCGATGGCGTACAGCCCTCAAAGTCGAAGCTTTAAATTTAATATTTCGACTGTGTGATCTGTATCCATCAATACCAATAGAAAATAACATGTGCCTACAGAAAATGAACATATAGCATTGGGTTTTTATGTGGAGATTGGCCATTCAAACTCTGATCGAGGAGATGAAGAGAAAGGGTAGCAGCAGCAGCAATAACGGTGATGGTGAGAAAGACGTATCATGCTACGGCTTTTCCATTTTCCTATAGATATGCGTGATCTTGAAATCATATAGTACTAACAGCGCGATCCAAGGGTTTGGTTGACTAGTAGTCTCTTCCCTTTGACTTAGGCGTATTAGTCAGACTTAGGATTAGTCAGTATCAGTTCGGGGGCGGGGAAGGGATATAACTCAGCGGTAGAGTGTCACCTTGACGTGGTGAAAGTCATCAGTTC